TGGACGTGCTATTTGTTTACATCCATTAGTTCGTAAAGGATTCAATGCAGACTTTGATGGGGATCAAATGGCTGTTCATGTACCTTTATCTTTGGAAGCGCAAGCGGAGGCTCGTTTACTTATGTTTTCTCATATGAATCTCTTTTCTCCGGCTATTGGAGATCCCATTTCGGTACCAACCCAAGATATGCTTATTGGACTCTATGTATTAACGATCGGGAATCGTCGAGGTATTTGTGCAAATAGGTATAATCCATGGAATCGCATAAACTATCAAAATGAAACAGTTAATGATTATAAGTATAAATATACTACGAAAGAGAAAGAGCCCTATTTTTGTAGTTCCTATGATGTACTTATAGTTTATCAGCAGAAACGAATCAATTTAGATAGTCCTTTGTGGCTTCGGTGGCGACTAGATCAACGTGTCATTGCCTCAAGAGAAGTTCCTGTCGAAGTTCAATATGAATCTTTGGGTACCTATCATGAAATTTATGGGCACTATCTAATAGTAAGACGTATAAAAAAACAAACCCTTTGTATATACACCCGAACCACTGTTGGTCATATTTCTTTTTCTCGAGAAATAGAAGAAGCCATACAGGGGTTTTGTCAGGCCTACTCATACGGTACCTAAGCTAAGGAATTATGTAATACCGCGGGAATTTGGATCTCTCCGGTTCAACTGGAATCATAATTCCTTAATTTCTACATGAATCGAGATCCAGTAAAGGAGGTCTTCGAATCACTGACTCAAACCCATTGGCGAATCCTACTCAGCGGAATAGAGAAGTACTTATGGCAGAATGGGCTGATCTGTTCTTTTACAATAAAGCGATAGATGGGTCTGCCATGAAACGACTTATTAGCAGATTAATAGATCACTTCGGAATGGCATATACATCGCACACCCTGGATCAAGTAAAGACTCTGGGTTTCCAGCAAGCCACGGCTACATCCATTTCATTAGGAATTGATGATCTTTTAACAGTACCTTCTAAGGGGTGGCTAGTCCAAGATGCTGAACAACAAAGTTTCATTTTAGAAAAGCACCATCATTATGGGAATGTACACACAGTAGAAAAATTACGCCAATCCATTGAGATATGGTATGCTACAAGTGAATATTTGAGACAAGAAATGCATCCTAATTTTAGGATGACTGATCCTTCTAATTCAGTCCATATAATGTCCTTTTCGGGAGCTAGAGGAAATGCATCTCAGGTACACCAATTAGTAGGTATGAGAGGATTAATGTCGGATCCCCAAGGACAAATGATTGATTTACCGATTCAAAGCAATTTACGCGAAGGACTTTCTTTAACGGAATATATCATTTCCTGCTACGGAGCCCGCAAAGGAGTTGTGGATACTGCTGTACGAACATCAGATGCTGGATACCTCACGCGTAGACTTGTTGAAGTAGTTCAACACATTGTTGTACGTAGAACAGATTGTGGCACTACCCGAGGCATTTCCGTGAGTCCTAGAAATGGGATGACGGAAAGAATTTGGGTCCAAACACTAATTGGTCGTGTATTAGCATACAATATATATATGGGCCCACGTTGCATTGCCGCTCAAAATAAAGATATTGGGGTTGGACTTGTCACTCGATTCATAACCTTTCGAACACAACCAATATATATTCGAACCCCCTTTCTTTGCAGGAGTATATCTTGGATCTGTCGATTATGTTATGGTCAGAGTCCCACTCATGGCGACCTGGTCGAATTAGGAGAAGCAGTAGGTATTATTGCGGGTCAATCAATCGGCGAACCGGGGACTCAACTAACATTAAGAACTTTTCATACCGGTGGAGTATTCACAGGTGGTACTGCAGAACATGTACGAGCCCCTTTTAAGGGAAAAATCAAATTCAATGAGGATTTGGTTCATCCCACACGTACACGTCATGGGCATCCTGCTTTTCTATGTTATATAGACCTGTATGTAACTATTGAGAGTCACGATATTCTACATAATGTGAATATTCCACCCAAAAGTTTTCTTTTAGTTCAAAATGATCAATATGTAGAATCAGAACAAGTGATTGCGGAGATTCGCGCTGGAACATCCACTTTCAATTTTAATAAAGTTAAAGAGAAAGTTCGAAAACATATTTATTCTGACTCAGAGGGAGAAATGCACTGGAGTACCGATGTGTACCATGCACCTGAATATAAATATGGTAATGTTCATCTCTTACCCAAAACAAGTCATTTATGGATATTATCAGGAGCTCTGTGCAGATCCAGTATAGTGCCTTTTTCGCTCCACAAGGATCAAGATCAAATGAATGTTCATTCTGTTGAACGGAGATCTATTTCTGACCTCTCCGTGACTAATGATCAAGTGAGACACAAATTGTTTAGTTCGAATCCTTACGGTAAAAAGGGGGGGGTTCTTGATTATTCAGGACCTGATCGAATCATATCCAACGGTCATTGGAATTTCATATATCCTACCATTCTCCACGAGAATTCTGATTTATTGGCTA